AGGGTTCGAAAACATATTTATTCCGACTCAGAGGGCGAAATGTACTGGAGTACTGACGTCTCCCATGCACCTGAATTTATATATAGTAATGTACATCTCTTACCAAAAACAAGCCATCTATGGATATTATCAGGAGGTTCATCCAAATCCAGTATAATTCCCTTTTCGATACACAAGGATCAAGATCAAATGAACGTTCATTCTCTTTCTGTCGAACAAAGATATATTTCTAGCCCTTCAGTAAATAATGATCACGTTAAACAAAAATTCTTTAGTTCAGATTTTTCAGGTAAAAAGGAAGGTAGGATTCCTGATTATTTAGAACTTAATCGAGCCATATGTACTAGCTATTGTAATCTCATATCTTCGGCTATTATCCACGGGAATTCTGATTTATTGGCAAAGAGGCGAAGAAATAGATTCATCATCCCATTCCAATCGATTCAAGAACGAGAGAAAGAACTAATGCCCCACTCCAGTATTTCAATTGAAATACCCATAAATGGTATTTTCCGTAGAAATAGTATTTTTGCTTTTTTCGACGATCCCCAATACCGAAGAAAGAGTTCAGGAATTACTAAATATGGGACTATGGGGGTGCATTCAATTGTCAAAAAAGAAGATTTGATTGAGTATCAAGGAGTCAAAGAATTTAAGCCAAAATACCAAATGAAAGTAGATCGCTTTTTTTTCATTCCAGAGGAAGTGTATATTTTCCCCGAATCTTCTTCCCTAATGGTACGGAATAATAGTATCATTGGAGGAGATACACAAATTACTTTAAATACAAGAAGTCGAGTGGGCGGATTGGTCCGAGTGGAGAAAAAAAAAAAAAAAATAGAACTTAAAATCTTTTCTGGAGATATCCATTTTCCGGGGGAGGCGGATAAGATATCCCGACACAGTGGTATCTTGATACCACCAGGAACGGTAAAAACAAAGTCTAAGGATTCCTTAGAAGTGAAAAGTTGGATATATGTCCAACTTTTCACACCTACCAAGAAAAAGTATTTTGTTTTTGTTCGCCCAGTAGTCATATTCGAAATAGCGGATGGTATAAATTTAGAAAGACTTCTCCTCCAAGCCCCATTGCAGGAAAAGGATAATCTGAAGCTTCGAGTTGTCAATTATATTCTTTATGGAAATGGTAAACCACGTCAGGGAATTTCTGACACAAGTATTCAACTAGTTCGGACTTGTTTAGTCTTGAATTGGGATCAAGACAAAAAAAATTCTTTTATCGAGGGGGCCCAAGCTTCTGTTGTTGAAGTAAATACAAAGGGTCTGATTCGTGATTTTCTAAGAATCAACTTAATGAAATCCCCTATTTCATATATCAGCAGAAAAAGGAATGATCCATCAGGGTCAGGATTGGTCTCTGATAATGGGTTAGATCGCCCCAATATTAATCCATTTTCTTCCGTTTATTCCAAGGCAAGATCACTTAAAAAAAATCAAGGAACTCTTAGTACGTTGTTGAATAGAAATAACGAATGTCAATCGTTGATGATTTTGTCATCATCTAATTGTTTTCGAATGGATCTATTCAATGGTGTAAACTCTCACAATGTAATAAAAGAAACAATTAAAGGAAATCCTATAATTCCACTTAGGAATTTGTTGGGCCCCTTAGGAATAGCCCTTCAATTTGCGAATTTTTATTCATTTTACCATTTCATAACTCATAATCCGATTTCCGTAACTAAATATCTGAAACTTAACAATTTAAAACAGACTTTTCAAGTATTTAAATATTATTTAATGGATGAAAAGGAGAGAATTGTTAATCCCGATCCATGCAGTAAGAGTGTTTTGAATCCATTCAATTTGAAGTGGTATATTCGCCGTCATAATTATTATCATAATTCTTGTGAAGAAAGATTGACAATAATTAGCCCGGGGCAGTTTATTTGTGAAAATATATATATGGCCAAAAACGGACCACACCTAAAATCGGGCCAAGTTATAATTGTTTACGTTGACTATGTAGTAATAAGATCGGCTAATCCTTATTTGGCCACTCCGGGGGCAACTGTTCACGGCCATTATGGAGAAATCCTTTATGAAGGAGATACGTTAGTTACATTTATATATGAAAAATCGAGATCTGGTGATATAACACAGGGTCTTCCAAAAGTGGAACAGGTGTTAGAAGTGCGTTCAATTGATTCAATATCGATAAACTTAGAAAAGAGAGTTGAGAGTTGGAAGGGGTGTATAACAAGAATTCTTGGAATTCCTTGGGGATTCTTGATTGGTGCTGAGTTAACTCTAGCGCAAAGTCGTATCTCTTTGGTTAATAAGATCCAAAAGGTTTATCGATCCCAGGGGGTGCAGATCCATAATAGGCATATCGAAATTATTGTACGTCAAATAACATCAAAAGTCTTGGTTTCAGACGATGGAATGTCTAATGTTTTTTTACCCGGAGAACTTATTGGATTATTGCGAGCGGAACGAACAGGACGCGCTTTGGAGGAAGCGATCTGTTACCGAGCCATATTATTGGGAATAACAAGAGCATCTTTGAATACTCAAAGTTTCATATCCGAGGCGAGTTTTCAAGAAACTGCTCGCGTTTTAGCAAAAGCCGCTCTCCGCGGTCGTATTGATTGGTTGAAAGGCCTGAAAGAAAACGTTGTTTTAGGTGGTAGGATACCCGTCGGTACCGGATTCAAAAGATTAGTGCACCGCGCAAAGCAATATAAGAGTATTGCTTTGAAAATCAAAAAAAAGAATTTATTCGAGGGGGAAAGGAGAGATATCTTGTTCCACCACCGAGAATTATTTGATTCGTGCATTTCAAAAATTTCTATGATCCAGCAGAACAATCATTTATAGGATTTAATGATTCCTAAGAGGGGATTTATCCTTTTAACTATCGATTGTCTTGTGATTTGTTAGATGGGATTTGTGTTAATAATAATAAAGAAATAAAGATAATACGTAATAGACAGACATTAATCGCTTCGTTCGTATATCAATGTCCAATTTCCGGGAAAAGGGAAAGTTCCGTCGGAACAATTATTTATTTCAGGGTGCCCCGTTCTTTTTTTTTAAAAAAAAAAGAGAGGGAGAAAGTGTGGGGAGAAATGAGAAGAAGATATTGGAACATTAATTTGGAGGAGATGCTGGAAGCAGGAGTTCATTTTGGTCATGGGACTAGAAAATGGGATCCAAGAATGGCACCTTATATTTCTGCAAAGCGTAAAGGTATTCATATTACAAATCTTACTCGAACTGCTCGTTTTTTATCAGAAGCTTGTGATTTAGTTTTTGATGCAGCAAGTAGCCGAAAACAATTCTTAATTGTTGGTACCAAAAAGAAAGCAGCTGATTCAGTAGCGCGAGCTGCAATAAGGGCTCGGTGTCATTATGTTAATAAAAAATGGCTCGGCGGGATTTTAACGAATTGGTCCACTACAGAAACGAGACTTCAAAAGTTCAGGGACTTGAGAATGGAACAAAAAACAGGAAGACTAAACCGCCTTCCGAAGGGGGATGCGGCTCGATTGAAGAGACAGTTATCTGACTTGAAAACATATCTGGGGGGGATTAAATATATGACGGGTTTACCCGATATTGTAATAATTCTTGATCAGCAAGAAGAATATACGGCTCTTCGAGAATGTCTCACTTTGGGAATTCCAACGATTTGTTTAATTGATACAAACAGTGACCCGGATCTGGCAGATATTTCGATTCCAGCGAATGATGACGCTATTGCTTCAATCCGATTAATTCTTAACAAATTAATATTTGCAATTTGTGAGGGTCGTTCTAGTTATATACGAAATCCCTGATTATTATAAGATAAATAAATATAATAATAAGATAAATAAATAATTTTGTGAACTATATGAATTTATGGAATTGGTTCTTATTTCTGAATCGCACAAAAACAAAAGAGATAAAAAGAACTGGGGATATTCTGTGATTAGTTGTTATTCAAAATAGAAAATAAAAATGGACAACGTTAAAAAAAAAAAGATAGTTGAATCAAAATAATTCCTTTTTTTTTCATTCAGAGGGCAATATGAATGTTCTATCATGTTCCATCAACACATTAAAGGGGCTATATGATGTATCCGGTGTGGAAGTAGGCCAGCATTTCTATTGGAAAATAGGGGGGTTTCAAGTCCATGCTCAAGTACTTATTACGTCTTGGGTTGTAATTGCTATTTTATTAGGGTCATCTATTGTAGCTGTTCGGAATCCACAAACCATTCCGACTAATGGCCAGAATTTCTTCGAATATGTCCTTGAATTCATTCGAGACGTGAGCAAAACTCAGATTGGAGAGGAATATGGTCCATGGGTTCCTTTTATTGGAACTCTCTTTCTATTTATTTTTGTTTCTAATTGGTCTGGGGCCCTTTTACCTTGGAAAATCATAGAGTTACCTCATGGAGAGTTGGCTGCACCTACGAATGATATAAATACTACTGTGGCTTTAGCTTTACTTACGTCAGTAGCCTATTTTTATGCCGGCCTTAGCAAAAAAGGATTAGGTTATTTTGGTAAATACATTCAACCAACTCCGATCCTTTTACCCATTAACGTTTTAGAAGATTTCACAAAACCCTTATCACTTAGCTTTCGACTTTTCGGAAATATATTAGCGGATGAATTAGTAGTTGTTGTTCTTGTTTCTTTAGTGCCTTTAGTGGTTCCTATACCTGTAATGTTTCTTGGATTATTTACAAGCGGTATTCAAGCTCTTATTTTTGCAACTTTAGCTGCGGCTTATATAGGTGAATCCATGGAGGGGCATCATTGACTAATTTTCGAAATAGTTTTTAGAGAATCGACTTGGTGAACATAAATATAAACATATCTAGACAAAGGGGTCTATACGATCTCGAGGACTAGTAAAAAAGATTACGATATTCGAGAATTGTAAAAAAAAGGAAAGAGATCTAAAAGATCTTTTTCCTAAACCTCATTTTACCAATTTAGCCCCCCTTCCAATTCAATGAATATTCTCTTTAGAGTGATAGTGTCTTGATTGTTTTATTCAATAGTGTCTTGATTGTTTTATTCATTCAATTCCAATTTTAAGAGTCATAATCCGAATAAGAATTCTTTATTTGATTTGTTTACAATATGATTTGATTTGTTTACAATATGCGATTAGATTTTTCTAGAGCCATTCCCATTTCAGTCAGGTTTTTTATTCAATTCACCGATTGACCAAAACAAAATATTGAATATTAATAAATAATCAATTACATCAACTTAGATCACTTATATTTTTATACAATGATTTACAATGATTCAGCCTAAGGAATTCGTCCGTTTAGTGTCCATTTAGATTGATTCTATCCATCTGAGATAATGATAAATAAAAGGAAGAGAAAAGTTTACAGATTACAAAAAAAAATGGGTTGTTTAGCAGAGCGGGATCAAACTAGGTGTAGGGAAATATATAATGGCTATAAGCCAACTTTCCTGTGTAGATGTTTTGAAAAATGATTTTCTAATCCGATTGAATCTAAGATATGAAACGAATAGTTGGTTTACGTTATGGACGAAAGACATGTATATGGAATATTAGGCATTAACTAGTTATATATTAGTATTAGTTAGTTATATATTAGTATTAGTTAAAAGATATATCTAATCGGCCATATTACTGGGAGTTTAGATCAAGATTCCAATAAAAGCCCTTCTTTTCGGTTGTAAAACTGTAATTGTGAATTGAATATTGAATAAAGAAATTCAATCCCGAAAAGGAGCGAAGAGTTTGAATTCAAAGAATGGCTCGGAATAAAGAAAGAAATGAAAAAACAAAAGGTTGTATGAATTCACAAAAACGCAATGGGCAGAAACTAAAAATAAAAAATAAATATCAGATATCGAAGTAATTCTAATGATTTAATAATATTATTTATTACTTCAATTTGAAATTTTGAGTTGTTTCGACTGTATGAAAATCTTATCGCTGAAATAATTAAGTCATAGTTTATTGGTTGATTGTATCATTAACCATTTCTTTATTTTGTTGCGAGGAATTTATTATGAATCCATTGATTTCTGCCGCTTCCGTTATTGCTGCTGGGTTGGCCGTTGGGCTTGCTTCTATTGGACCTGGGGTTGGTCAAGGTACTGCTGCAGGCCAGGCTGTAGAAGGTATTGCGAGACAGCCCGAGGCGGAGGGAAAAATACGAGGTACTTTATTACTTAGTCTGGCTTTTATGGAAGCTTTAACAATTTATGGATTGGTTGTTGCATTAGCACTTTTATTTGCGAATCCTTTTGTTTAATCCTAAAAATACGTATTTTTTTATTTTATTGACTTGTGCTTGATGCTTGCTTTTTCAAATTATATCAAGATTTAACTCTTTATTTATTTTTATTTATTTATTTTTCTTTATTTATTTTTAGTGGGACAATTATGGTATGGGAAGGACTGATTTGAGAATGAGGAAGTAGTATACGAACGAACTCGCTTTCTTCCTTCCCCCTTCTTAGTCCAATCAAAACCTTTTTTAGGAAGTGTTGCAGGACAAATAAAAATTCGCAATTAACACGAGACCTAGTACCAAATTATAATAAATATTGTTCTTATTAGAAATTCTAAATTTCTAATTACCGAAAAAAGGTAAGTAAATGAATAGAATACAGATAAATGCATAAAAGAACAATAATATAGAAAATATCAATATAAATATGTATATAGAAAAATAGAAATATATAGAATAAAAAAGATAATTTAATTAATCTGGCTATATCTATAAAATAAGAGGAGATCCATATGAAAACTATAACCGACTCTTTCGTTTCTTTTGGTCACTGGCCATCCGCCGGGAGCTTCGGGTTTAATACCGATATTTTAGCAACAAATCTAATAAATCTAAGTGTAGTTCTTGGTGTATTGATTTTTTTTGGAAAGGGAGTGTGTGCGAGTTGTTTATTTCAAGAATACGCTGGATTGAACCAGACGACCTCTTTTTTTTTCGGTTTAACTAGGAAAGAAAAGGTGCATGGTCCTGCGAATTACTTCTGAATAAATTAATAAATGAATAAATTAATAAGAAAATCGTTAAGAACCATAGCATTTCGCGGTTCATTGGTAAATAGACTTTGATTCTCTATCAACCAATAACGTGGGGCCATTGATTTAATATGGTTAAAGCTAAACTGTTTGAAGTCCGGATGCAGCAAAGTACTCTTTCTACTACTATGTTAATAGATAAATGGGTTCAAAATTAAAAATGAATAGTTGGAAATTGTTTTCGATAGAGAACACTCATGTCGAAAAAAAAATGATTTGAACCCTCCTTTTTTTCGAAAAACGGGGATCTCCTCCATTCTTATCCAATGCTGAATCGATAACCTATGCATAAAGTAAATTCTTTGGATTGGAAGAAAAGAAAAAAAAAAAAAAAAGAAACAACTTTACTGACAATTATAATTATGTAGTTGACTGAGAATTAGTTAGTTGGTCAGAAGAGTCCTCCGAGTATTCCGATCTTGGGTTAGTGATTAGTTTTGCTA